TATAGGAATCATAGACGGATAAGATATCTGATTAAAGATATACGTGTAATAATTTATGTTCTGGGGTTTACATATACTCATAATTGTTGTTATAATTGAAATATTGAAATTGAGAAGGCTTTTTTATTGAAAAGAATCAATACTGAATAGTTACATATCCATTTTGATTTTCTTATATCATTCGGGAAATACAATTTTAGATTCAAATTCGAGAATCGTTCATGAATTTTCAGTCAATAGTTAATGGTTCCAATTTGTCCTGAATTTTGGCTTTTGTGACTGAAAATTCACATTTGGTTTTTCCTTTCAATAGAAAGAAGAAAGAATTCAGATAGTGCGTGTTTTGACATACTATACAAAATGAATCAAAGAGATGGATCCAATCCAAAAAAGGAAGGACTTTTTTTAGGAAAGGGATTAAGATTAAGAAAAATGGGATTCAAGATACAAGTACAAAAAAAAAGAAGTTTAGTAACAAAAAAAGGGGGGTATTTTCGTCTATTTTATATTTCTATTTTATATTGCCTTGGCGACATGGCCGAGTGGTAAGGCGGGGGACTGCAAATCCTTTTTCCCCAGTTCAAATCCGGGTGTCGCCTGATCAACAAAAGACGCGAAATACCTTATTCCATTTTGCTGATATAACTTGTTGTATTTGTCCCCAATAGAAGCAGTGGAGGAAAAAGACTCTTGATACTTCCAAGTGCGCCGCTGCTTATTTTGTTTGCGCTTAATCTTTCCCGATTCTACTAGCAATCATATAAGAACTTCTTATAATTAATTGGTTCTAATTAATTGGATTTTTTGGATTGTTTCATCAATGGTATTGGAAAAATCATTTTTTTTTTTTGACTCTGTGCCAGCGATAATAATATTAGTATTTGTGACTATTATTAGTATTATTAGTATTATTATATTAGTGAAAAATAATAGAAAAAAGTAAACAAGACTAGCAAAATTCCTTCATATTCATAGAGATAGGGGCCATAATTCACATGGATATAGTAAGTCTCGCTTGGGCTGCTTTGATGGTAGTCTTTACATTTTCCCTTTCACTCGTAGTATGGGGAAGAAGTGGACTCTAGGGATACTACTAATTGAGTTGAGAAATGAAACTCTATCAATTCTTTTATAGATCGTTCTGCAAAGACTTTTCAATTTCACTATTTTCAATTTCACTATTTATATTTAAATTGAATTCAATTATTTAATTCAATTTCTAAATTCTAAGAAATTTAGTTTAGAATTTAGAAATTGAATTCAAAATATCTTCATTTCCAAATTCTATTCGATTCGAGTGGAGTAATTTATTCTATGAATAATATCCGAATAATACCCTTTCAATCATAATCAAATAAATATTCCTAATCAAATAAATATTTTAATGATTCCCGTGTTCATATTTCAAAAGTAAAAAGAATACAAATGATAGGAAAGTTATTCCAACCGAATTCTTCCTAAATTCTCTATTTCGATAAACCGGCTCTTATCAGAATTATATATGGACAATAAGGAACAGCGGAACCTTTTTTACTTTTTATTTGTTTGCCTTTTCCGGTTCAAAGACAAAAGAAAGTAGTTCTTTTTTTAGTTATTTAAAAGTTATTAAATTAAGTGGTTTTCCACGGGAAATAAATAGACATAGTGGTTCTCTAACGGGATACTACGCATACTAAGATATTTTCTTGGAGAAGTCACATATTGCGCACTTAGTGCTTAGTTTAGTATTTGTTTTATTATTCTATTCGATTTATGCTATACTTTATTGACTTGACTCATTTCATATCATGATTCAAAGATTGAAAATCGGCGGGGTTTACTAATCCTTTTCTTTTCGTCGAAATCTGAAAAAGTTTTTATAAAAAAACTCCTTTCCTTGTTTTATAAAACTCCTTTCCTAGGATGATTTGTCAACTGTTCAATCAATTACTTCTTTGGAATGCTAAAAAAAGATTTCTTGATTTTCTTTTATTAATGCATACCCCGACTATTCTTTTTTTTTTTTTTTCTTTTCTTTTCATTGATTTGATTATTTGATTTGATTATTTCAATGGATTCCGGAATTCATATTGAAAATAATCAGAAATCCAGGAATTAGAATCATAAGAATAAAAGGCGCCTTTCAACTATTCCAGATTAATTGGAACCAACACAAATCAAATATATGAAGAAAAGAAATCAAATTTGAACCTTATGTACATTCCATATAGATAATTAATATCTATTATCTATATATCTATCTATATATGAATATGAAGATGACATTCTAAATTGATCTATATTAAGCCCAGATCTTTCTACAGTACAACTTTTTATACTAGAATAACAAAAATAGATAGTATGGTAGAAAGTAATATATATTACTTTCTACCATACTATCGGATCTCATAGAATCCTGCTGATTCTAGTTCGCTCATTTCAGCTAAAACGCAAAATTGGAATTCTTTTCATTTTATTTCGTTAATTCTTGATATTGATAAGAACTAAGAAGTCAAGTTTCATTCAAATTAATCACTTTGACTAACAGTTTTTACATATATTATAAGTAAAAAAGCAGTAGGAACTAGAATGAACAGTGCAGTAGCAATAAATGCGAGAATATTTACTTCCATAATCTCATCCTTTCATTTTTCTTTACTTCACAATAATTCGGGATTTAATCCCATAAGAGATGAAAAATCTTTCGCCTCTAAATTCAATGGGATGAATTCCATCTCGATGATATCGAATCAGATCAATATCACGAATAACAATATCTGAACTCTCAAATCGATTTATCGTCGAAAATTGAATAGTATAACATAGAAAGATCATTTATTCATACCAAATCCAAAAATGGATTCCTGACTGACCCAATCGATAATTTCCTTACTTGAATTACTTTGTTACTTTATTTATCATTCTTTTCCATTCTTTCTTTTCTATAAAACTATCTCCTTCCTTGTACAATCATCTGAATAAGTATCATCTAATCGCCTTTAAACTTACATAGGTTACAAACAAAACAAACCCAAACAAACAATAGAAGCGAAATGGGAAAGGGGGAGTTCTAAGCTCCTTTTTTGAATGATCTAATCTTATTGGATTGGAAAACAAAAAAAAAGTGTGAAAAAGATAAGTCCTAGTACAGTATAAAAAAAAATCGAATATTCTACCAAATTCACTTTTTTAGAGTTTGTTTTTTCTTCGGCGGAAACCCTTAAAAAAGATTCTTCATTCCCCCTATAAGAGGAGCAGGGTCCTTATTTGATTTTTATTTTATTAATATGCTCTTTACTTGAATTAGTAATGGGATCCATATAATATATCAAAATTTCAGTGTACAATTTGAATGAGATAGATTGTTTCAAATTCAAACTAGTAATTGAGGTTACACAAAATCGGAGCTAAAAAAGAAGATACTTTTCCGATTAAAAGGATTCTATCAAAGAAATTAAATTCATTTTGTATCGTACAAATAAGAATTCCATTTGTGTATGTGCTACCGGGAAAGATAGGGTACTCGATTCGATTTCATTATACGGATCGGGAGTAATCGAAAAGGCAAAATTCAGTGCAGTATCTCTTGGAATCCTGAATATGACGCTACCAATAATTGTACTAATCCACATGTGTCTTTATCTATCTCCATCGATATTAGTTGAAGAAATGAAAATTACCATATTTGTATTTGCTTTGATGAAAACCGAAAATAAAGAAAAGAAAATAAATAGAAAATATATAAATAAATAATAGAAAATAATAATAAGGATCCCCTTTGGGAATGAAATTCTGCTATTTGTACCCCTTTTACAGAAAATGAAGAGATGAATTGATGTATTTTTTTTTTTTTATTGGATTATTGGATTTGTCGGGACTGACGGGGCTCGAACCCGCAGCTTCCGCCTTGACAGGGCGGTGCTCTGACCAATTGAACTACAATCCCAGGGAAATGAAATAAAGTGTACAGCATACATATTCTTATGATTTCATTCAAACACTTTCTGTTTAGATTGAAAATTGGAATCGCCTCGTTGTAACAGAGTGCGAGTGGTAGGTAATATTGATATCCACGTGGATCTATATTTTAGTGATACTGGCACGAATTACTAGTTATCTTTTCGTTATTTCAAATAAAAATCTCAAAATCAATTGATAATCAACCTTTCAATGAAAAAAAGACTCTTTTTTCTTTCTATTACTTTTTTTTTCTTAGACTTTCTACTTACAAATCCTGATATGAATTTAGATCGTCAAAAAGATCATAATTTGTGGTAAAAAAATAAAGCAAATCAAATAAATAACAAGTAGAGCAGAAATTTTGACTTCTTTTTTTTTATCAGACATTTCGAAAGAACAAAGGGGTTATATCATTTCATGGTGGATCAGTGAATTATTGGGCCGAGCTGGATTTGAACCAGCGTAGGCATATTGCCAACGAATTTACAGTCCGTCCCCATTAACCGCTCGGGCATCGACCCAGGAAGAAAAAATTTCAGACTTCTTAATAATCCCCCATCAACTTCCTTTCGTAATACCCTACCCCCAGGGGAAGTCGAATCCCCGCTGCCTCCTTGAAAGAGAGATGTCCTGAACCACTAGACGATGGGGGCACATTTGCCCGATCGTCAGCATATTATGCTCATAGTATGAACAGTTTTTTGAAATTGTCAATAGAATGAATTTCATTCTATTTTTATATATTATACTATTTTTCTATATTATAATATATAAAAATAGAAAAAATTTTATATAATATATTTACTTTACATAGATTTGATGTAGAATCTATTTCTATAGATATAGATTATCCGCATGCTGGCTCATTTAGGAATTGAATCAAAGGGGCCCTTTTAACTCAGTGGTAGAGTAACGCCATGGTAAGGCGTAAGTCATCGGTTCAAATCCGATAAGGGGCTTTGTCCTTTTTTCATAAAACTCCCCCGGGAGCATTTCTATTTGAAGGGAGATTCCATTTGAAGGGAGAATAGGGATATTGTTAATATTTGTAATAAATAAGG